AGGGAAATTTATATTAAATGCACTTATAATGGCGTTCAATTATCCGAAAGAGAATTTCCAAAAAAATGGCTAACAGACGGTATTCAGATAAAGATATTATTTCCTTTTCGTCTGAAACCTTGGCACAGATCTAAGCTACGATCCTCTGAAAAGGAAAAGGATCCAATGAAAAAAAAAAAAGCGAAAAAAAAGGACTTTTGTTTTTTAACAATTTGGGGAATGGAAGTAGAATTGCCCTTTTCTGGTTATCCCAGAAATCGATTTTCATTTTTTGATCCCATTTTTAAAGAACTAAAAAAAAAAATGAAAAAATTGAAAAATAATTTTTTTCTGGTTCTAAAAGTTTTAAACGAAAGAACAAAATTTTTTCTAAATGTCTCAAAAGAAACAGTAAAATGGATCATCAAAAGTATTCTAAAAAGTATTCTATTTCTAAACGAAAAAATAAAACAACTCCGAAATTCTTTATTTCTATTTAGATTCAAAAAAATGTATGAATTGAGTGAAAGCGAAAAAGATTCAACAATCAGTAAGAATAATCTAATGATTTACGAATCGCCCATTCCAATTCAATCTATTAATTGGATAAATTCTTCATTAACAGAAAAAAAAAAAAAAGATCTGAATGCTAAAACAAAGACAATCAGAGAGCAAATAGAAAAAACGACAAAAGAAAAGAAAAGGGGGTTTATAACTTCAAAGATAAATATTAGTTCGAACAAAACAACTTATAATGCTAAAAGATTAGAATTACAAAAAAATATTTGGCAGATATTACAAAGAAGAAATCTTCGATTAGCCCGTAAATCGCATTCTTTTTTTAAATTTTTCATGGAAAGGATATACATAGATATCTTTCTATGTATCATTAGTATTCCTAGGATCAATGTACAACTTTTTCTTGAATCAACAAAAAAAAATTTAAATCAATCCATTTACAAAAATGAAACAAATGCAGAAAGAACTGATAAAACAAATCAAAGTATAATTCACTTTATTTCGATTATAAAAAAATATTATAATATTAGGAATACGAATTCACAGAATTCTTTTGACGTATCTTCCTTGTCACAGGTATATGTATTTTATAAATTATCACAAACCCAAATTATTAACGTATATAAGTATAAGTTAAAATCTGTTTTTGAATATCATCGAAGATTTTTTTTTCTTAAGAATGAAATAAAGGATTCTTTTGTGGGAGTACACAGAATATTTCATTCGAAAGTAAGACATAATAACCCTTCCGATTCTGTAATGAATCAATGGACAAATTGGTTAAAGAGTCATTCTCAATATGATTTATCTCAGAGCAGATGGTCTAGATTAATACCAGAAAAATGGAGAAATAGAATCAATGAACGTCGTGTGGCTCAAAATAAAGATTTAACCAAATATGATTCATATGAAAAAACCCGATTAATTCTTTACAAAAAACAACAAGTAGACTCATTAACAAATAAAAAAAAAAAAATGAAAAAACAATATGGATATGATCTTTTATCATATAAATCTATTAATTATGCAGATAAGAAGGACTCCTATATTTATGGATATAGGTCACCATTCCAAGCAAATAAAAAGCAAGCAATTTCTTATAATTACAACACGCGTAAACTCAAATTATTTGATATAACGGGTGATATCTCTATCAAGAATTATATAGCAGAAGATTATATTATAGATATGGAAAAAAATCTGGATAGAAAGTATTTTGATTGGATGGTAATGAATGTAGAAATACTAAAACGTTCCATATCGAATCTGAAATTTTGGTTCTTTTCCAAATTTGTGATATTTTATAATGCATATACAAGTAACCCGTGGCTCATACCAACCCAATTACTTTTTTTCAATTTTAATGTAAATCAAAATGTTAGTGAAAATAAAAACATTACTGGAAAGAAAAAAATAATAGATATTTTTAGACCATCAAAAAACAAAAAATCTCTTGAATTAGAGTTAGAGACTCGAAATAAAGCAAAAGCAGAATACGCAGATCGAGTAGATCTTGAATCATCTCTCTCAAACCAAGAAAAAGATATTGAAGAAGATTATGCAAGATCGGACGGGAAAAGTGATAAGGGTATAAATAAAAACAAATACAAGAACAAGATAGAGGCAGAACTCAGTTTTTTACTAAGAAAGTATTTTGGTTTTCAATTGAACTGGAAGGGTTCTTTAAATCAAAGAATAATGAATAATATAAAAGTATATTGTCTCCTGATTAGATTGATAAATCTAAAAGAGATTGCTATAGCCTCTATTCAAAGAGGAGAACTAAGTCTAGATATTATGGTGATTCAGAATCAGAAAGATTTAACTCTTACAGGATTGAGGAAAAATAAAGAATTGATGAAAAAGGGAATATTGATTATCGAACCAGTTCGTCTGTCTAGAAAAAACGATGAACAATTTATTATGTATCAAACCGCAGGCCTTTCGTTGATTCATAAGAGTAAGCGCCAAATTAATCAAAGATACCCAGAAAAAATCCATGTTAATAAGAAGAATTTTGAGAAATCCATTACAAAAACAAGAGATCAAAAGATAAGAGAAAATAAAGAAAAAAATCATTATGATTTGCTTGTTCCTGAAAAAATTTTATCCGCTAGACGTTGTAGAGAATTGAGAATTCTAATTTATTTCAATCCTAGGAATAGAAATAGTGTGCATAGAAACACAACATTTTACAATGAGAATAAAGTCAATGATTGCCGTCAAGTTTTGGCTAAAAATAAAGATCTTGATAGATATAAAAAAAAACTAATGAATTTAAAATTCTTTCTTTGGCCAAATTATCGATTAGAAGATTTAGCTTGTATGAATCGCTATTGGTTTGATACCAACAATGGAAGCCGTTTCAGTATAGTAAGGATACATATGTATCCTTGATTGAAAATTCGTTAATCTACACTTTTTCTTCTATTTACCATAACATATCTGGTATGCGAAGACAAATGGATACACACATAAATGCGCGCACGTATTGTGTTAACGTTAACTTCTTTTCTGAGGCATTGATACTAATTCAATGATGTATCCATTAGATCAAAAATGAATCAACAAAATCGTATTTTTTTTTAAGCCTACAAATTTTTATTTTGTGAATGCATAAATATCGTATTTTTTTTATACCTATTTGAATTGGATTGATTAATAATAATGAAATTGATTTGAAAAAAAAAAATGAGGAATTCTTAAAGAAATTAAGATTATTGTGTATACAAAATTTAAATTTTGTGTCATTACTCTTACTGATCAATAAAAATATCTATCAAAAAAGGCGGGGGGAGAGCTTTCATTTTATGGTAAAAAATTCATTTCTACCGGTTATTTCACAAGAAAAAAAAGAAGAAAACCCCGGATCGGTTGAATTTCAAGTATTCAATTTCACCAATAAGATACGAAGACTTACTTCACATTTGGAATTGCACCGAAAAGACTATTTATCTCAAAGAGGTTTACGTAAAATTTTGAGAAAACGGCAACGACTACTGTCTTATTTGTCAAAGAAAAATGGAATACGTTATAAAAAATTAATAAATCAGTTGGATATTCGGGAGTCACAAATTCGGTAATTTGAAGAGCTGTTTTGAATTATTCGATTTACTAGATCTTGAATTTTGATGAACTTATTTTCTTTTGTTTTAAGCAATTCATGGAAGAATGAATCGAGGAAAAATCTATGAATGTCCCAGCTACAAGAAAAGACCTTATGATAGTCAATATGGGCCCTCACCACCCATCAATGCACGGTGTTCTTCGACTTGTTCTTACTCTGGATGGTGAGGATGTTATTGATTGTGAACCAATATTGGGTTATTTACATAGAGGGATGGAAAAAATTGCGGAAAACCGAACTATTATACAATATCTGCCTTATGTAACACGTTGGGATTATTTAGCTACTATGTTCACAGAAGCAATAACCGTAAATGGACCGGAACAGTTGGGAAATATTCAAGTACCTAAAAGAGCCAGCTATATCCGAGTAATTATGTTGGAGTTGAGTCGTATAGCTTCTCACCTACTATGGCTGGGACCTTTTATGGCAGATATTGGTGCGCAAACCCCTTTCTTCTATATTTTCAGAGAAAGAGAATTAATATATGATCTATTCGAAGCTGCGACAGGTATGAGAATGATGCATAATTTTTTTCGTATCGGGGGAGTAGCGGCTGATCTACCTCATGGTTGGATAGATAAATGTTTTGATTTTTGCGATTATTTTTTAACAGGGGTTGTTGAATATCAAAAACTTATTACGCGAAATCCTATTTTTTTAGAACGAGTTGAGGGAGTAGGCATTGTTGGTGGAGAGGAAGTAATAAATTGGGGTTTATCAGGACCGATGCTTCGGGCTTCCGGAATACAATGGGATCTACGTAAAGTTGATAATTATGAGTGTTACGAGGAATTTGATTGGGAAGTTCAATGGCAAAAAGAAGGAGATTCATTAGCTCGTTATTTAGTTCGAATTGGTGAAATGATGGAATGCATAAAAATAATTCAACAGGCTTTGGAAGGAATTCCCGGCGGTCCATATGAGAATTTAGAAATCCGCTGCTTTGATAGAGAAAAGGAGCCAGAATGGAATGATTTCGAATATCGATTCATTAGTAAAAAACCGTCTCCGACTTTTGAATTGCCAAAACAAGAACTTTATGTAAGAGTTGAAGCCCCAAAGGGGGAATTAGGAATTTTCCTAATAGGCGATCAGAATGGTTTTCCTTGGAGATGGAAAATTCGTCCACCGGGTTTTATCAATTTGCAAATTCTTCCGCAATTAGTTAAAAGAATGAAATTGGCCGATATTATGACAATACTGGGTAGCATAGATATCATTATGGGAGAAGTTGATCGTTGAAATGATAATTGATACAACAGAAATACAAGATATCAATTCTTTTTCCAGATTGGAATCTTTAAAAGAGGTCTATGGAATTCTATGGGTACTTGCCCCTATTTTTACTCTTGTATTGGGAATCACAATAAGTGTACTAGCAATTGTATGGTTAGAAAGAGAGATATCCGCAGGGATACAACAGCGTATTGGACCTGAATACGCTGGTCCTTGGGGAGTTCTTCAAGCTCTAGCAGATGGAACAAAACTACTTTTCAAAGAGAATCTTATTCCATCTAGGGGAGATATTCGTTTATTCAGTATCGGACCATCCCTATCAGTCATATCAATTCTAATAAGCTATTCAGTAATTCCTTTTGGCTATAACTTTGTTTTATCTGATCTCAATATTGGTGTTTTTTTATGGATTGCTATTTCGAGTATTGCTCCCATTGGACTTCTTATGTCAGGATATGGATCAAATAATAAATATTCCTTTTTGGGTGGTCTACGAGCTGCTGCTCAATTTATTAGTTATGAAATACCATTAACTCTATGTGTGTTATCAATATCTCTACGTGCGATTCGTTGAGACAGAAATTTTTCAATGCTATTGCTATGCTCCTTTCTTTATAGGACTTTATTTATAGGAAAGGGGTAGAATAAATTGTATAGAGATCCTCATTTTCATTATTATTATTCGCAATTCGGATTGAAGAACTAAATCAGATAGTTATATGAGTGAAATAAAACAGCTTCTATTGAATATAGTTTATCTATACTATATTTAATATATATATATAGTCTGATGATTTTAAATTGCAGTAAAAATATTGAGTCTCATTTTCTATGTATAAGAATTAAGTGAAAAAAAAAAATTATAAGCAGAAGAGTCCCTTTATCCCAAGATTGGGTGATTAGTCATCCTGTCTTGAAGCGGGCTCAAAAGACCAACCTTATTGAGTTTTCGCTACCATTTGTATGAATTACCATACATGTATTAACATAAATAAGGGGGTTAATAAATGAGTGGATGGTTAGAAACACCAAGATACACAAAGGATTAGTAACGCAGATTATGTAAATTATCCAAAAGAGGATTTACGCATAATAGAAAAAGAATACTAATTGGGGCTTTAAGTTGGTAGAAAAAATCAAGCAGTACTCCCCACAATTCCGATCCAGAGTATGCTCTTATCCGCTGATTAAATAAATGACTATCGGGAACGAAATAATCCTTAAATTTTTTGAAGTCCCCTTTTACTTGTACAAAAAAAGAAGAATAGGAACAAAAAAAATAGAAAGAAAAAAAAAAAAAGAAAAAGCGATCCCCTTTTTCTTTCTTGTATCCATCTATATTCATGGAGATAGAATTCATGTCATAATTAAGAAACAAACTAATGTGTAATTATTTTTCGTAATCGAAAACGATGGGGAGCTTATTGATAATTCTAAAAGAGTATTTTATTGAAGAATTAAGTTATTACTCAACAAATTCAAATTTTTAAGGGATGAGATCAATTCAGAAGTACCTTTTGTATCTTTATCTTTTATAAAAATGGATTTCTCTTTTTTATTAAATTATTTATTTTTTATTAGAACAGACAGAATTCAATTGGTCTAATTCAGAACCGCCCGATAGATTTGAATCTTATCTATCTTAGGGATATATCAAGAGATAAATAACCGGCCCGGTCCTTAGATTTATTTAAGGCTTTCGAGGAGCCGTATGAGGTGAAAATCTCATGTACGGTTCTGTAATAGCGATGGTAAGAGTAATGTTATCACCGACTAGGATTATCTAACAGTTTAAGTACAGTTGATATAGTTGATACACAATCAAAATATGGTTTTGGGGGATGGAATTTGTGGCGTCAACCTATAGGTTTCATCGTTTTTCTAATTTCTTCCCTAGCAGAATGCGAAAGATTACCTTTTGATTTACCAGAAGCGGAAGAGGAATTAGTAGCCGGTTATCAAACCGAATATTCGGGTATAAAATTTGGTTTATTTTACGTTGCTTCCTATTTAAACCTATTAATTTCTTCATTGTTTGTAACAGTTCTTTACTTGGGCGGTTCGAATATCTCTATTCCATATATATTCGTTTCTGAGTTTTTTGAAATAAATAAAGCATATGGAGTTTTTGGAACTACAATTGGTATCTTTATTACACTAGCTAAAACTTATTTGTTCTTGTTCGTTTCTATCACAACAAGATGGACTTTGCCTAGGTTAAGAATGGATCAATTATTAAATCTTGGGTGGAAGTTTCTTTTACCTATTTCTCTCGGCAATCTATTATTAACAACTTCGTCTCAACTGTTTTCACTCTAAAAGATTGATCTTCTATATTCATAACTTGCCTCAAACAAGAGAAATAAACGAAACAAAAATATTCATAGATATTCACGATATGTTCCTTATGGTAACTGGGTTCATGAATTATGGTCAACAAACAGTCCGAGTTGCAAGGTACATTGGTCAAAGTTTCATGATTACCTTATCCCACGCAAATCGTTTACCTGTAACTATTCAATATCCTTATGAAAAATTAATCACATCGGAACGTTTCCGCGGTCGAATCCATTTTGAATTTGATAAATGCATTGCTTGTGAAGTATGTGTTCGTGTATGTCCTATAGATCTACCCGTTGTTGATTGGAAACTGGAAACTGATATTCGAAAGAAACGATTGCTTAATTACAGTATTGATTTCGGAATCTGTATATTTTGTGGTAACTGTGTTGAGTATTGTCCAACAAATTGTTTATCAATGACTGAAGAATATGAACTTTCGACTTATGATCGTCACGAATTGAATTATAATCAAATTGCTTTGGGCCGTTTACCAATGTCAGTAATTGATGATTATACAATTCGAACAATTCAAATAAAATAAAATTCTTTATAATTAAAAAAAAAATTCTTATAAAAAAAATGAATAAATATTCTAATATATTCTAATAAATATTATATTAGAAACATTCTATATTATATAAATATTAAATAAATATATATATATAGTTTAGTTTTAATATAGTTTGGTCCTATAACTGTACCTATATCAATTCACACTCCTTAGGATTTGATTTAATTAAATGCGGAGAGAAATTTAGTATATCAAAATTTTTCCTGGTCGTATCAATAAGGTCATGAAATTTCGATTTATTTATCTCCTATTTTACATATAATGGATTTACCCGAACCGCTACATGATTTTCTTTTAGTCTTTCTGGGATCCGGTCTTGTATTAGCAAGTCTAGGAGTAGTATTACTTACTAACCCAATTTTTTCTGCTTTTTCGTTGGGACTGGTTCTTGTTTGTATATCTTTATTCTATATTTTATCAAACTCCCATTTTGTAGCTGCAGCACAGCTACTTATTTACGTGGGAGCTATAAACGTTTTAATCATATTTGCTGTGATGTTCATGAATGGTTCAGAATATTACCAAGATTTTCCTCTTTGGACCGTTGGGGATGGAATTACTTTGATGGTTTGTACAAGTATTTTTGTTTCACTAATAACTACTATTCCCGATACATCATGGTACGGGATTATTTGGACTACAAGACCAAATCAGATTATAGAGCAAGATTTGATAAGTACTAGTCAACAAATTGGAATTCATTTATCAACAGATTTTTTTCTTCCATTTGAACTCATTTCAATAATTCTTTTATGTGCTTTGATAGGTGCAATTGTCGTGGCTCGCCAGTAAGAAATCTTTAGAACTAGCAATAAAAATCTAAATTCAATTTTTTTTTTTCTATTTTCTCACATTTATTTCCGTTGAATTCTATGTGAACGTGAAAAAGTGTTTATGTAGAAAATCAATTTCTTTTATTTATTGCCAATATATTCTTTTGTTCCAAACTTGTTATATTCTTTAGTCAATCGAATCCGTTGAATTGTTGTTCATATTGAAATGAATCGAAATTGATAAGGAGTTGGTCAATGATGCTCGAACATGTACTTGTTTTGAGTGCCTATTTATTTTCTATCGGTATCTATGGATTGATCACGAGCCGAAATATGGTTAGAGCCCTTATGTGCCTTGAACTTATACTGAATGCAGTTAATATAAATCTCGTAACCTTTTCGGATTTTTTTGATAGTCGCCAATTAAAAGGAAATATTTTTTCAATTTTTGTTATAGCTATTGCAGCCGCTGAAGCAGCTATTGGATCGGCTATTGTTTCCTCAATTTATCGTAACAGAAAATCAACTCGTATCAATCAATCGAATTTGTTGAATAAATAGTATTAATCATCATAATTAATTAATCATAAAAAGTAGAATTTAGAATAGTGTAATATTCATCAACTCAAATTAGCATGTATGCTACACAACTTATGATCATGTTTGCGAAAACGTAAGAAATCAAAATATCTTGGTCCTCTTCTTTTCTTATGAATTGATCCAGAAGACAATTTTGATTAGCAAAATTCTGGTAAATCATTGATTCATCTGGTATCTAAATATATGATTCATTTACGAGTTTACTAGATCGAAAATTTTTAATTTTCGATGTTCAAAAATTACTATAGATCCAATGTCACACTCAGTAAAGATTTATGATACATGTATAGGATGTACTCAATGTGTCCGAGCCTGCCCCACAGATGTATTAGAAATGATCCCTTGGGACGGATGTAAAGCTAAGCAAATTGCTTCTGCCCCAAGAACAGAGGACTGTGTTGGTTGTAAGAGGTGTGAATCCGCCTGTCCGACGGATTTCTTAAGTGTTCGAGTTTATTTATGGCATGAAACAACTCGAAGCATGGGTCTAGCTTATTGATACGTTTCAAAAAACACCACACGAATACGTTTTTTTACTGGCAAAAACCCGTGCTCAAAATAGAAAAGAAACTAGTTTCTTTTCTATTTTGAGCACGGGTTTTTCTGGCCCAAGTGTATCTTATTTTTATCACGAATTATTTTCCTTGGTTAACGATAGTTGTAGTTTTGCCAATAGCCGGGGGTTCCTTAATCTTCTTATTTCCTCATAGAGGAAATAAGGTAATTAGGTGGTATACTATTTGTATATGCTTAATAGATCTCCTTCTAACAACCTATGCATTTTGTTATCATTTCAAATTTGATGACCCATTAATCCAACTGACGGAAAATTATAAATGGATCCATTTTTTTGATCTTTACTGGAGATTAGGAATAGATGGACTCTCTATAGGACCTATTTTACTGACGGGATTTATCACCACTTTAGCTACTTTAGCGGCTCAGCCGGTTACTCGTGAATCCCGATTATTCCATTTCCTGATGTTAGCAATGTATAGCGGTCAAATAGGACCCTTTTCTTCTCGAGACATTTTACTTTTTTTCATCATGTGGGAATTAGAATTAATTCCCGTTTATCTACTTTTATCCATGTGGGGGGGAAAGAAACGTTTGTATTCAGCTACAAAGTTTATTTTGTACACTGCGGGAAGTTCTGTTTTTTTATTAATGGGAATTCTAGGTATCGGTTTATATGGTTCTAATGAACCAACATTAAATTTTGAAACATTAACTAATCAATCGTATCCCGTGGCGCTGGAAATAATATTCTATATGGTATTTCTTATTGCTTTTGCTGTCAAATCGCCGATTATACCCTTACATACATGGTTACCAGACACCCACGGAGAGGCACATTACAGCACTTGTATGCTTTTAGCCGGAATCTTATTAAAAATGGGAGCGTATGGATTGATTCGAATTAATATGGAATTATTACCCCGCGCTCATTCTATATTTTCCCCCTGGTTAATGATATTAGGTTCAATTCAAATAATCTATGCAGCTTCAACATCTCTTGGTCAACGTAATTTAAAAAAAAGAATAGCTTATTCCTCGGTATCTCATATGGGTTTCATAATTATAGGAATTGGTGCTATAAGCGATACGGGGCTCAACGGGGCCATTTTACAAATAATCTCCCATGGATTTATTGGCGCTGCGCTTTTTTTCTTGGCGGGAACTAGTTATGATAGACTACGTCTTCTTTATCTCGACGAAATGGGCGGAATGGCTATCCCAATGCCAAAAATATTCACAGTTTTCAGTATCTTCTCGATGGCTTCTCTTGCATTGCCGGGCATGAGCGGTTTTGTTGCAGAATTGATCGTTTTTTTTGGAATAATTACCAGCAAAAAATATCTTTTAATGACAAAAATACTAATTACTTTTGTAACAGCAATTGGAATGATATTAACTCCTATTTATTCATTATCTATGTTACGGCAGATGTTCTATGGGTACAAACTTTTTAATACACCAAACTCTTATTTTTTTGATTCTGGACCGCGAGAATTTTTTATTTCGATTTCTATCCTTATACCCGTAATAGGTATTGGTATTTATCCGGATTTCATTTTCTCATTCTCGGTTGACAAGGTTGAAGCTATTCTATCTAATTTTTTATAGATAGTTTTCGTGAATAAATGAATAAAACCAAAAAATCAAAAAGAGAAATAAACCTCATGTACAATGAAAAAAAAAAAAAGATTTTTCCGTTGCATTAACTTAAAAAAATGAATTTGAATTGTAATCGAATATGTTTGTTGTTTGTGAGAACCCCTTGAATCACTACATTACTTGATTTAAAGGGTTCTCGACGATTTAGGGGAAGTTTTCTTAATATATAATATAATCGAATTTCTTATATATGCTTTCTATATTTGTATTTGTCAGGTCCTTTACTCACTTTAATTCAATTAGATGTAAATAAACCATAACTGTGTAGTCCTATTCCTAATAGATTGATCCCAAAATAACATATCCAAATTATAAGAAAGCCCATAGAGGCCACTATTGAAGAATTTACACCTTCCAATTTTTTATTTTTTCTAGTATGTAAATAAATCGCGAATATGGTCCAAGTAATAAAGGCCCAAGTTTCCTTTGGATCCCAATTCCAATATGATCCCCATGCCTCATTAGCCCATACTGCTCCTGAAAGAATACCTATCGTTAAAAATATAAAACCTATACTAATAATACGATAACTCCAATGATCCAATTGTTGAATAAATTGAGACCTGTAATAATTTATAGAAGAAGAAAAAGAAGTTTTTCGTAAAACATTCTTTCTTTCATTCATATTCATGTATTTGATCTCAGCAAAAGAAGATGGTTCATTTAAAAAATAAAAACTATTATTTTTACCAAAAATTTGTATGACTTGTCGAAATGTAATGACTAAAATAGCTACTGATAATAAGGATCCACATAAAAGAGCTGCATAGCCCAATATAATCATACTTACGTGCATCATTAACCAATGGGATTGTAGAGCGGGTACTAATATTGCGGATTGATGAATTTCGGTTAAAAGACCCGAAGTAGCAAAACCTTGGGTAAAAATAACACTTGGTGCGATTATTGTACTTAAATGGTTTTTATTCTTTTTAAAACATGGAATCATATGAAAAATGGAAAAACCCCATGAAAGAAAGATTAATGATTCATATAAATCACTAAATGGTAAATGGCCCGAAAAAATCCAACGAGTAACTAACAATATCGTTATACAGAAAAAGGTTATTATCATGCCCTTTTTGGACGAATCATATAATCTTACGATTTCATTGACTAATAAGGCTATCAAATGAATTGAAATGACAATTGATACGATCGAAAACGATATATGAGTTAATATATGCTCTAAAGTTGAAAATATCATATAAAAAAAAAATGAAAATAAAAAAAAAAGGTCTGAATACTAGTAATAGAAATCGGGAATTGAATTCATTATAGGACTTACTCTTTTAGAAGATAAGATGCCATGCCGCCACTCGGACTCGAACCGAGATGCTCTAGCACTGCTTCCTAAGAGCAGCGTGTCTACCAATTTCACCATGGCGGCTTACTCGAAATAATACTAAGCGATTTTTAGTCAATCGTCGAGATTGAAAGAATCAATTAAAATACAATATTTCTTTAGTAAACATTAAAGAATTTAAAGAATTCTATTATAAGAATAATTATTATTAGAATATTAGAATTATTTTATTAGAATAAATTTTGAATAAGAAATTATTATTATTATAATAGAGAAATATATATATTAAATCTGAAATATATTATATATATTTCAGATTTAATATATATATAAATAAAATAGAATAATATAAATTTGGATAATATAAAAAAATCTAAAATAAATAAGAAAGAGAAATCTAAATAGATTAGATTCTTATTTTTTAATAATAATAAATAAGAATTTAAATAAGAAATAATTCATTAAATAATAAATAATTATAGACAATTCTATATTAAATATTCTATTCTATATTAGAGAATATTCTTTGAATCCAGCTAATTCAGATTATTCCAACTTTGTATTTGTTACACAACAAAACTTTTTGAGTTCCCCGTAGAAATAGATTGCGATAATGAAAAAGCTTTCAATGCTGTCCAATATCCCCCTTTTTTCCAAAAAGTTTTCCGAATTTTTTTTTTTGATATAGAAGTGCGCTTTTTTGGAACTGCCATTCAACTAGTATAGTATAGTTTTTTCATTGCTACAGTTCAATGTGAAAGACATTTCTTCTGTAAATGAAAACGAATTCTTCTTTAATTAGCCATATATCTTATCTATCTTAATTCCCCTTTTTTATGTTTTTCTATCTTCTATCTAAAGTAAAACATTGAATATTATAACCCTTTTTCAAAATTTTTCCAAACATACTTTTTATTGTAATGGAAAATAATTAATTAGTTCAAAAATGAACTAATGTTTTTGAATAAAAAAAATTATTATTTTATTGGGTCATGTCATATTAATTGTTTTTTATGATTCATATCAAAATAAACAAACGAATGTTCTTAGTTTTGGTGTAATTATTTATCCTCATTCTATAGATAAAAATTTTTGTATAATTTTTAAAATATAAATTTTATTATTATTTATTAATAGTAATATTTATTACTAAAAACAAAAATCAAATAAAAACAAAAAAAAAAGTTTATTTTTCACTCGGAATTTGGTTATTGGCCCATTTTGACTTTGTACTTTGCAATATTTGAAGTATTGTGCAAAGATTCAGAATAATTAATACTAGATAATTCTATTTATATGTATGTTCACTTTTTTTTATTAACTGAACCTTTTACAAAAGAGATAAAACCGGCGAATAAGAAAAAAACTCATTAAGAATCAAACTCTTTTTTATTCTTTATTTATTTATTTTTATGGAATATACACATCAATCTTCATGGATCATACCTTTCATTCCACTTCCAGTTCCTATGTTAATAGGAGTGGGACTTCTACTTTTTCCCGCGGCAACAAAAAATCTTCGCCGTATGTGGGCATTTCCTAGTATTTTTTTTTTAAGTATAGTTATGATTTTTTCGGTCGATCTGTCTATTCATCAAATCAATAACAGTTCTATTTATCAATATGTATGGTCGTGGACTTTAAATAATGATCTTTCTTTAGAGTTTGGCTACTTGATCGATTCACTTACCTCTATTATGTCAATATTAATAACTACTGTTGGCATTCTGGTTCTTATTTATAGTGATAATTATATGTCTCATGATCAAGGATATTTGAGATTTTTTGCTTATATGAGTTTTTTTAATACTTCAATGTTGGGATTAGTTACTAGTTCTAATTTGATACAAATTTATATTTTTTGGGAATTGGTTGGAATGTGTTCTTATCTATTAATAGGTTTTTGGTTCACACGTCCTATTGCGGCAAATGCTTGCCAAAAAGCGTTTGTAACTAATCGTGTAGGGGATTTTGGTTTATTATTAGGAATTTTAGGTCTTTATTGGATAACAGATAGTTTGGAATTTCGGGATTTGTTTCAAATATTCAAGAACTTGATTTTTAATAATGAGGTTAATATTTTTTTTGTTACTTTGTGTGCCCTCTTGTTATTTTGCGGTTCAGTTGCTAAATCTGCCCAATTTCCCCTTCATGTATGGTTACCGGATGCTATGGAAGGACCTACTCCTATTTCCGCTCTTATACATGCTGCTACTATGGTAGCAGCGGGAATTTTTTTGATAGCTCGACTTCTTCCCCTTTTCATAGTTATACCCTCCATAATGAATGGAATAGCTTATATAGGTATAATAACATTAGTATTGGGAGCTACTTTAGCTCTTGCTCAAAAAGATATTAAGAGAAA